TAGGAGATTCTCTGGAAGAAATACGGGGTTCTGCTTCTGGTGGCAACATGCTATTGGGTGGTGGTCCCGCTTATGGGGTCAAATCAATACGTTCTAAGAAGAAATATTGGAAGATCAATCTCATCGATCTTGTAAGTATCATACCAAATCCCATCAATCGAATCATTTTTTCGAGAAATACGAGACATCTAAGTCGTACAAGTAAAGAGATCTATTCATTGATAAGAAAAAGAAAAAACGTGAACGGTGATTGGATTGATGAGAAAATAGAATTCTGGGTCGCGAACAGTGATTCGATTGATGATGAAGAAAGAGAATTCTTGGTTCAGTTCTCCACCTTAACGACAGAAAAAAGGATTGATCAAATTCTATTGAGTCTGACTCATAGTGATCATTTATCAAAGAATGACTCTGGTTATCAAATGATTGAACAACCGGGATCAATTTCCTTACGATACTTAGTTGACATTCATCAAAAGGATCTAATGAATTATGAGTTCAATAGATCCTGTTTAGCAGAAAGACGGATATTCCTTGCTCATTATCAGACAATCACTTATTCACAAACCTCGTGTGGGGCTAATAGTTTTCATTCCCCATCTCCTCATGGAAAACCCTTTTCGCTCCGCTTAGCCCTATCCCCTTCTAGAGGTATTTTAGTGATAGGTTCTATAGGAACTGGACGATCCTGTTTGGTCAAATACCTAGCGACAAACTCCTATGTTCCTTTCATTACGGTATTTCCGAACAAGTTCCTGGATGACAAGCCTAAAGGTTATCTTATTGATGATATCGATATTGATGATAGTGACGATATCGATATTGATGATAGTGACGATATTGATGATAGTGATGATGACCTTGATATTGATATGGAGCTGCTAACTATGTATATGACGCCGAAAATAGACCGATTTGATATCACCCTTCAATTCGAATTAGCAAAAGCAATGTCTCCTTGCATAATATGGATTCCAAACATTCATGATCTGCATGTGAATGAGTCGAATTACTTATCCCTCGGTCTATTAGAGAACTATCTCTCCAGGGATTGTGAAAGATGTTCCACTGGAAAGATTCTTGTTATTGCTTCGACTCATATTCCCCAAAAAGTGGATCCCGCTCTAATAGCTCCGAATAAATTAAATACATGCATTAAGATACGAAGGCTTCTTCTTCCACAACAACGAAAGCACTTTTTCATTCTTTCATATACTAGGGGATTTCACTTGGAAAAGAAGATGTTCCATACTAACGGATTCGGGTCCATAACCATGGGTTCCAATGCGCGAGATCTTGTAGCACTTATCAATGAGGCCCTATCAATTAGTATTACACAGAAGAAATCCATTATAGAAACTAATACGATTAGATCAGCTCTTCATAGAAAAACTTGGGATTTTCGATCCCAGATAAGATCGGTTCAGGATCATGGGATCCTTTTCTATCAGATAGGAAGGGCTGTTACACAAAATGTACTTCTAAGTAATTGCCCCATAGATCCTATATCTATCTATATGAAGAAGAAATCATGTAAGGGAGGGGATTCTTATTTGTACAAATGGTACTTCGAACTTGGAACGAGCATGAAGAAATTCACGATACTTCTTTATCTTTTGAGTTGTTCTGCCGGATCGGTCGCTCAAGATCTTTGGTCTTCATCCAGACACGATGAAAAAGATTGGATCACTTCTTATGGATTCGTTGAGAATGATTCTGATCTAGTTCATGGCCTATTACTATTATTACTATTAGAAGTAGAAGGCGCTCTGGCGGGATCCTCACGGACAGAAAAATATTGCAGTCAGTTTGATAATAATCGAGTGACATTACTTCTTCGGTCCGAACCAAGGAATCAGTTAGATATGATGCAAAATGGATCTTGTTCTATCGTTGATCAGAGATTTCTATATGAAAAATACGAATCGGAGTTTGAAGAAGGGGAAGGGGCCCTTGATCCGCAACAGATAGAGGAGGATTTCTTCAATCACATAGTTTGGGCTCCTAGAATATGGCGCCCTTGTGGCAATCTATTTGATTGTATCGAAAGGTCCACGGAATTGGGATTTCCCTATTGGACTGGGTCATTTCGGGGCAAATGGATCATTTATCATAAAGAGGATGAGCTTCAAGAGAATGATTCGGAGTTCTTGCAGAGTGGAACCATGCAGTACCAGACACGAGATAGATCTTCCAAAGAACAAGGCTTTTTTCGAACAAGCCAATTCATTTGGGACCCTGCGGATCCATTCTTTTCCCTATTCAAAGATCAGCCCTCTGTCTCTGTGTTTTCACGTCGAGAATTCTTTGCAGATGAAGAGATGTCAAAGGGGCTTATTGCTTCCCAAACAAACCCTCCTACATCTATATATAAACGCTGGTTCATCAAGAATACGCAAGAAAAGCACTTCGAATTGTTGATTCATCGCCAGAGATGGTTTAGAACCAATAGTTCATTATCTAATGGATCTTTCCGTTCTAATACTCTATCCGAGAGTTA